CAAATGTTCATCGTTACCGATCCTCTTGGCAAAATGGTGGTATCGTATAGGCTGCTTTTAGGAGTGATCTGCCCCTCTTTCAACAAACTTGCTTGCTATCCCAGTGCGTCTATCCTTAGTTTTCGTGTCTAGCTTGCTTGCTCACTTCCAGAACTGATCTAACTAGAAAGAAAATCTCTAACTGGTCCTAGAAAAAGTATTCCAATTACTGGCTTACAGGGCACTCTCCATGGCTAGAAGAGGGTTCCGGAAAGCCATTTGTTTCTTTCAGCACGCCTTTGTCCTCGGTACCAGCGAGGTGTCAGTACGACGAGAAAACCCTATTCATGGTTGGTTGACCCCTTCTTACTCCCTTCCTTGGCTACTTAGAAAACACCCTTTAGCGTAAGAGCTCTTGAAGAGGGACTGCATCTCGATCCGCTACTGCTACTCAAATTCCTTCTGCAGCTGGCGGTGCTGGTAGTCCTGATGCAGGGTAGCCGGGATACACAGGTAAGGGGGCGAAAGCAGTTCATCAAGTTCAGAATTCGAGATCTGTCCTTCCGCTTGCAAAGACGAGAATGGAATCCAGATCAGAGTAGATTCAATACAATAGAAGGGCTGAAAGAATGAATAAATTCGTTGAAAAAAAGCCGACTACTTCAGAGATAGGATGATCACTAGCCCTCTTCTCTTTACCTCCTTCACTGGATTCCATACGGATTCCCCAGATCTGCCCTTCTACGTCCTCTCTTCTGAAAGATTCGGTGCATCGCCAGTTCCATCCCACTCCCATGCACTTCCCTTTCGAAAGATTGACGGGATTCTATCAAATTATCCGTTTTCGCCCCGATGCGGAAAGAAGTAAAATCAAAAGAAAGAAGAGTGGAAAACGGGTTATACTCTTTCATGTTCCCCTAGAGTTTTTAACTTCTACCGGTCTGAGTTATATAGCTAGTGCGGTCGCCTAGCATGTTGATAAGTTTCGTTTACTGCATCCAATAAAAGAATCCGATGAGTGTGCGGATGGGAATTGGATTACCATTCACGCTGAATTTGAGTGGACTCCTACAAGGTGTAAGGCGTGTGAGGGTTTTGGGCATTCAATTTCCTCATGTAGTCAATTGAAACCTTCTCCAAGCAAGTAAACCCGGACATCATTTACCAGCTGGGTCTCTAGTCTTTCTCATGTATTCACTTTCTGCGAAATAGATCAACTACTGGGGACTATAGAGCACAACAGGCCCCTGTATGTCACAGGCACAAGTGATGGTGCAAAAGTTAACCGCATCCAGCTTGATTGACCCTGTGGGTTTTCAGTTAACCTGATGACGCTCAGGACACTCTGGAGCCAGGCTATAGACGTCCAGCACTTGGCCCCTGAAAAAAGAATAAAAAAAAAGGGCTTAAATCAGCACGGTCAACAAGCTCTTGGATTAATTATCTCCCCCCGAATCTTATGAACTGGCTTGAGGATAATCCTTGTGGTTCTGGAGCTCATGTTGTCGGTAAGCGACGAGCGACTAAGAGCTCCTTCTCTCTCTCTTGTCGGTAAGCGGTGGGCGGCAGATCGTCGGAGGCTGCCCTTCCTGATGGTAATTTCTTACTTCATTGGGGCTCTTTTGATTCCGCAGTGATGAACATGTCTCTGAGATACTTTTTTTTTCTGCAGCTTGGGAGAGGATCAACATTGGTCGTCCTCTTTTCAGCACAGATCCTCCTCCTCCTGCTGGTCTATTCCCCATTGGTCGAAAGTGGGCATACAGACTGGTGAAAGTCGGAGTAGAGCATGTAGCTCACTTTTTCAGAGGCAAGACCGGGTCGCGTCCCGACAGGTATTTCCTTTCTTATTTCCTTGTTAATTCTGTAGAGATTGAAAGAAACAGCATCATGACTTCCTGCTCTTCTCTTTTCAGGTGACTTGGCTTCCCTACCCCTTTCTTCGTCTTCAGATTTCTACCTCGAGTACCTTCCCTTGGCTGCTCCTTGACTACCATAAAGATAAAGCATTGGAACGGATATAGGTGGGCGACTTACGTACTATGTTGAACTTGACTCACTTTTCTCAGATTCTTCTTCGGACCCTGCTTGAACCACTAGAACAGTTCCGTGCATAGACTACTTGAAGCCTCCGCCTTGCCCATTGTCTCCTCTGTCCGAGCATCTGAGTCAACAGGATCGTATTCTGCAGAATCCATGGCTAAATCTTAACTCGAAGTTAACCCTGTTGAGGTTCTTTCCATCTCCATTTTCACCGATCCTTAGGTATGGTTGACTTGACTGATTAGGCTCACGGGCCTTAGCTTAGATTGGACAAGTAAACTTCCCTTAATAAAGGACATAGGCTCACCGACCGAAACCACTTTGACTGAGAGTGAAGGGGAAACCCCTAAAAGATGAACAAAGCGAGCTGAGCTGCCCATGCTTTACCCATCTGACCCGCTCCCTACTTCTCTACTTCGCGGGACTAACCAAAGAGACGAGGAACTTGCACCGAAGAACAACAATACGGTCTACCGGACTGAGACCGACAGACTGCTATCAAGCGGGAGAGAAGGTTGCTCCAGATGAGAGTTGGTCGTGTATATTGCTTTCTCGCCTAACTACAGGTAAGATTCACTACCTCTTCTATCAATATAGCTAGTAGAAAGCCTATTCCTTTCCGAAACTGTACGGTACGATTACGATGGTGGATTACTTATTCCGATCTACATCTCCTCGTGCTCGCCTCTGCCTTGCCTGCGGATGATGCCTTTCACCACTTCTTCCTACTCATATTCAATATTCTTTTTTGGCTCTTACTTTCTTTTGAGCCGAGACTGTCTTTGTTGAGCTCTACGCCTTTGCCTTTGCCCACGAATTGCGCCTAGAACAGGGGAAAAAAAGAACATAATTACATTATCCCTTCGACGACTGAGCCGGGGCTTGCCCTTTCATTTCACATGGAATTGATCGCCTATTTAAAGTAATATAATATTCCATATTACCCTCGCTGACAACGTACCTATCTTAGAAATTCCTCCTATATTTACTGGATCTTGGGTAACTTAGACTGAGATTGGAACTTGATTTGATCATTCGCTCCTCATTCTTAACGAGATGAGCTCATTCATTCCTTGCGCTTAGTTACCTTAATTCATTCCTCCACGGAGAGAGGCTCTATGAAAGAAGAGAATACGAAAAAACCTTCGCCTGAGACGGGGCTTCCTTAGAGTGGACAGAGACTGTGATCCTAGCTTTCTGACTGGGAGCTCCTAGTAAAGAGAAAGAGATAGTTATGCCATTTTGACGATATTTCATGTACGCTTCGCTTACCTTTCACTCCTGAACCCACCTTCGTCTTCCTGGAGAGGGGTTTGTTTTATAACTATATTGGGTAGCCCGCTTTTCAATTGAATCAACATCAATAGGACCGTGCCCAGCATAAGATTCTTCTTCTGCGTCTAATCCCTTTTATAATCTTTCAGTTTCTGCCCCCATAACTGATACAGGTGAGCGGCGTACCTAGCCTGTCACACTACGGACCTCTCGTTCTTGCCTGGTGAACCCCAATCTTCATCTCCTCTTCCCCTTCTGTTCAATCCCCGTGGTGAACACAACACTAGAAGAGTCAGCAATCGGGTCTTTCGTAGAAACCCCTGCCTGAATGAACACTGCTATCTCGCCTTCTGATCTTTCTTAAGAGATTTTCCTAATTTTTTCCTACTTCTGTCTATTCGCTTCTACCGGGAGGATTTCCCTGATTGGCTCTCTTGCCTGGAATGACTTCCCTCAGTCCCGTCCCTACTTCTTCTCATGCCACTAATTGATTTCCACTTCTGAACTCCCACGTATTCAATCGATTCTGTTTCATGGCTCGCTGGTCGGAGAGAGTCCACTTCTTCCATTGATTGGGACTTGACTACTTCAGGTGGATCCGATCCTCTTCTTTCTATTTAGGGTGGATCCCTTTCTATTGATTGCAGCTCGTGAGCAAACTACCTATCTATATTACCATTCTAACCTGTCTTTGCTGAACCGTTGTAATATGGAATATTACCCTAGCTCACAGGTTATCCTTCTATGATACATTGGATTTATTGGATTCGAAGTTCGGTTCGACTGAGCGAGCTGTCTTTTCACTTGGGCTTCGAAGAAAAAGAAAGCTTAATAGAGATTCTCCTCTTCGGATGGAGTAAGAGGCTCCTACTACAATATTACATATTGCCTACTTTACGGGTTACGGGTGAGCTACGAGCAGGCTTGATACCACTCCTTCGGACCCTTCGGACTCCAGCGCTTAGAAGAATCCTTATTAAACTCTTATTACATAGATCCTTCCCTTGAGCAACAAGCAAATTCCCTGACTAAAGAAAGAACTGAGACTAAAAAAAATATTATACCAACGCTTCCCTTTTTCTTTGTAAGTAAACTTCCATCTTCTAAAGGGAGAGTAAACTCACCTTAGCAGTTTGATTATCCATTTTATTCCCCTGAGATTGAAGTTGCTACTGTACCTGTCTTTGAAGAATGCTTCGAACCCGGCCTAAACGCTTCCTGAGACTCAACCCTACTTCGGCTTCGAGGGACTTCCCTTGTGCTGACTTCTCTCACGTCAGACTGATGCCGGCTTTCTCAAATCAATCGGTAGAAATTCAAAAACAATTGGATCAAATCAAGATCCCTTGGTCAATGTCATTAGGGTCTCTAAAGGAGAATGCCCTATCGGGCTTTCACGCAGCAGGTTCGGAAGATCGGGCTTGAAAAGCCGCACGATGGCTTTGACTCGCCTTTGGAAAGATGACTTCGAAAGCTCAAGCTTTCCGTTCTCCTATCCTATGATGGCACTCCAAAATAGGGTTCTTTTGAGCCCTGAGAAAGTATGAGTCGCCGTAGTGTGAGAAGTGGAATGATTGGAGAGTGTGAGAAGTTGGCAATTTTGAGTCTCTTTCTTAGATGTGTATATGCGGGTGGGGTGCCACCAAAGGTTTGGAACCCTGTCTCCCTCCCTAGCTAATTGAATGCCAGCTTCCTCTTCTATTAGTATTATATGTAACTTCCTTGTCCTATTAGTATGCATGGGACTGTAGGTTGCTTTCTTTGATCTTATCTGCTCACGAATGGTCTGCTTAAGCCAATAAGATCGAAAAGGCTATCTCCGAGTGGCTAAAAATAGTGCGGCACTTTCCTTCAAGCAGGAAGGATGCAAAGTAATCCAAGGGAAAGCTAGACCTCGAGTGAGGAAAGACGGGAGCCACTCTAGTGACCTTTGAAAAGGGTCCGTACTAACCTTACCAGTTATTACTGCCTAGTGCCCAAACTGATTAGAGAGTTGTTGAATAAGCAAATCGGCTGTTTACAGTTACAGCAAACAGGAAAGAAGAGCAGTCGTGTGGAAGGTCTTTCTTCGGCCTTTGCTTCCTCTTCTTAGCCTAGCCGCTTCCAGGCTTCCAGGTAAGGAGAAATAAGTGAACCCTAGCGGGGGAAGAAAAAAGGAACTGAATATAACAATAACAAGCAAGACCAAGGTATATGACCAAAAAGGCCTTGTCACGAGCTGGAGTCGAACCAGCACCTCTGGGAAATGAATACAATCCCAGCGAACTACCATTTATTCTAATCGTGACTTTGTTCACCCGGTTCGTCATGCACAAGAAAAGCAAAACTAACATGACTACATCCGGTCGCGTTTCCGCTAAAACACTATAATCCCCACCCTCCTTACTAAATTAAATTACTTGTTAGTCATCCTCGATAGCTTTTTTAACAATCTCCGAAATACGTTTCACCATTTCTTCCTTTGGAACATTAATTACATGTTCATCGACATGCGGTGATCTTTCGGTTTTTTCATTCTTCATAAAAAAATGCAAAATTGATTGCCATAGATTTAAAAAAAAATTAATCATTATAGCTGATTGACACCAAGTTTCACACGAGCCACAAGAAGGGAATGGGATTCGAACCCAACTAGACCAAAACCCTTCCAAACGTACTTTGTATTATGAAGCACTAAGTTACTTACGTTAAGGTCTTCAACAGGTACACTGAACACCAACTTACTCATGACGAAGCCAGAAGAGTAATCAAAAGAACTCAAGCCTTCCCTTTACTCCAATTGGCCTTCTCCCCAGCCCCGAAAGCTCACGTAATGCCTTATCGAGCCGGTCCAAATCATGCGTTTATGATCCCGGCATGCGGAGGGCAAGTACCTCTTGTCGCCCGATCTCAGTACATCTATATTAGGCTTACGGCACGCTTGAAATGAAAACAAGAAAAGCAGGTTCTGAAAGAAAGAAGCTAGGTCGGCTCATTTCTTGGTCACAATCTCCAGTGGACACTTGTGGACTCAGCGAGAACGCCTTAGTTAATGCAATAGAGTTGGTGATGATATCGAACTCCACGAATCCAATAAATGCTATAGGTAACAACAACTACAGGCCAAACCAGACTACTTAACAACGAGAAATCAAACTAGGAGATTAGCTTGCTTGCGAATCAACCACGGGGGAGTGAAACTTGCAACCATCGCAGAGAAGAATGAAAGAATGAAACCAAAAACAATTGCTCGATCATGACTTCCATAAGTGAGGGATGTGACCTAGAGAAGTGATTAAATCACAACATTCCACCATAAGGTAAACCAAATCCACCTCGATCTGACCGAAAGGCGGAAAACAAACAACTCTAGGGGAAAGAAGGTAGTTCGTTCGCTTCGTTCTCTACTTAGTATATTTCTTTAGTGGTCGTAGACCTACTTAAGTAGTTATGGTAGTTACGGTTCTTCGCTCTACCTTTGAAATGCATTCTCCACAACGTTTCAGATTCGCAAGCTCATCTCCGCGCGTATGACTCACTTCCTTTCAGTCCATGTCGATCAACCATCCTTATTTCTTTCTGTCTTTCTAGAAAGAGGGGTAAGTGGGCGCTTCTTCAATTTCGGTGTGAAAAATAAGGTGAGGGGCGTTTTTGTTGGAGCAGTTCTCGTTAGTTTGGCACTCTCTGAGTGAGTGTCTCCGTGGGGTTTTAGTATTGTGTTATGTAATGGACATTTTGTTATCAAATTTAGTTGTGTTTTCTATTTCTATGCCAGGGGTACTCGAAAGGGGTTCATATTTGTTAGCTAAGAGGGGTTTGCTCTTCTTTTCTTTGCTCTTGCCGGCCGCCCTTCTTTCTTGTGTTCTTGCTTGCTCGCTGGGAATGAAATGCGCAGCATGGAATGATAGGTTTCTTTGTTAAGCAAGATACAGCTTCGTATTGCTGCAAGCTATTGGGAGCCGTTTCCTCTTTTTTGCTCGTAACTGAGCTGAGTGAATAGATAACGTTTTACTGGCTAAGCAAGTCATAACTGCGTATTTCTTATAGTTTAGTGAAATGCTCTGGCATTCACGATTGCAGCTCGGTTCCTCATGTGCTGCGACAAATAGGGGTTCATATAGGGTCTTTGCGTAGTCTGCGCCAATCCCTGCGAAAGCACAAGCATCATTGTCTGATTCAGGAAAGAATAAGCTTTGTATTGCTTCGAGTGTAGTGAACGCTGCCCGGGAGGTTAGTGCGAACGGTTGAAGCAGCTTCTTTTAGAACCCACTATGTAATTAGCTGTTCCTGCCTTAGTTGTAGTTGTGGAAGCCGGGTCTTTCTATTTCTGTGTAGTGAAATGGTCTCTAAAACGGGCTCAGGACCGCGGGTAGCAGCTGTTGAAACAGAATTCATAGGCAGCAGCGCCAGATAAGTACTTCGCTAACCGCAGATAAGGACTTCTTCACAAAGTGGCACAAGTGCTCATAGAATGACTTTGCCTGTCTGAGATATCCTTTGATTCACCTACTTCAATCAGATCTGGCAAAAGCAGCTACAAGATAGGAGGAGTTAGAAGGTTCGGATTGATCAGAAGATTAGGGAGTAACTCACTTAGTGCTTATGCCAAGGAGTCGCTTCTAGTACATATCTCTTCCAAACCTTGATACGAAATAGCCCCTCTTCTCTAACAAGTCTTTTTCGGGAGAACTGCATGCTCCACGAAGGGCGTAGACCGACCGATCAGTTGAATCAAAGTAATGCTTTCACCTTGCAGTCCCTGCGGTTCCACCACGGCATTCTGATTGGTAAGTTAAGTACGGTTCTGATCGGTGCATGTGAATAACCCTTTATTATTGAAAGTGGCATTTATTGAGTGCTTAGAAATAGAAAAAAGGCCTATTTCTGATGCCCACTTTCTGGTGACCTGAGCTTGCCTTGAGCCTTTACTTGCTTCTGAAGCAACCCCGCTGCTTGATCCGGCCGAGGGACATATAGTATAGTTCCACGATGCGCATTGACTTGTTTAGCTCTCTTTTGTAACAACAGGGAATTCCCTCGCTTGCTTCTTGGAAAATAGACGTTTCTGTCTTCCACCGGCCCATTATAAAGCTGGGGGTGAGTGGTTTACTTCTTCCTAGTGAACTGACTAAACCTACTTAATGGCTGGCTACTTCTGCCACTTTTAGGGCTCATTTGGGATACCTCAACTAAAGATATGTATCTCCGAAACAAGAAAAGAAAATTCATTCTTAGAGAACACCAAGCCTCCATATCCTCAACGGTTGGTTGCGCCCAAGAAAGACACACTCATTACAATGAAATCATGGAGATGTTTAAGAAAGTCCAAATAAATCTCCCATTACTTGATGCTATCAAGCAAATTCCTTAAATCCGCTCTTAGAGTTCGAGAAAAAAGCGCAGGCAAGTCAGCTAGCGGGGCAAAGAAAGGGTAAAAAGCCAGTTCCGTGCCTATAGTCATTCCTTTCTCTGGTAACAATCCGGTCTTCAGTCGGTGGTAGTAAAGGAAGGCTTTCTGTCCAATCAGCGCGGGCAAGCAAGTAGGAGTCCCAATGCTTTCGTCTCAGGCTAGAAACTATAGATTCTCATACGCTTGAACGGGATGAGTTTCAGTTTCCTTTTCTTACTTTAGTATTCGCTTCATCTTGACTTAGGAACATGGATTTGACCTCGAGCCGCTCTATTAGAATGGAATTCCAGGGCGCTTATCAACCGCATTTCTTCTATATTGTATACCTGAGTGACTTCTCGACCTTGTGTAAAAGAGATCAGTCTTCCTCGCCAATGAATGACTTCTTTTAAGCTAACCTTCCTTCTTCACCAATTAGTTACTTAATATTCTAGAAGTGGAGCACCTTGTATTTACTTAAAAGCTTGCCGGACTCAATCTATATCTATAGCACTAGCTAGCCTGCTTCCTTAAATCATGACGGTGGAGTGCCCGATGTGAGTCAAAGAGAGTGGTACAGTCACTACACGTTGTTAGCTGTCCCCAGTGCGTGCCGGCTTCCCTAATCAGAATTCATCCCAATCTTTCTGAAGGAAGTGTTCGAGTGGTGAAAGCTGAAAGATAAACTTCGAAAAGTACGATCTCTCTCTGGTATCCCACCTCTATCTGTCCCTAGTTGTTCGCAGGTGAATGAGAAACTGGTAATCCAAGTCGGAAGTCCTCAACAGGCAACGGTCCTCACCTCATCACTAAATATAGATTCTACGGTGAGCGAATCAAGTCATTTTAGAACGACTCTGGCGAATAAAATGCGATTTCAGTAATGCCAATATAATTCGTTTTGTTCAATCGGCAAGTCAATTCCTTCTTGCCTGCTTTGTCTCTGCTTGAAAGCTTCCGTGTTCAAGTGAACGGTCAGGGATTGAAAAGTCAAAGTCAACAAAGTGGAATGCATCATCCGAATCGAGGCAGAAGGCGTGGGGAAAGAAAGAGGTAATTGCTTGTCGTTTTCAACTCCCTCCTATAAGCCTTGGATTGGCTTTCTCAAGATAGGTTTGAAGTCGATTAGTCTAGTTAAGCTAATCCACTTCTTGAATCACATAAAGAGGTTCCTATCGGTCAAAGAAATGAGAATTCGTAGTTTGGTTGGCAGGGGACTTGGCCGTTCAGGATTGATCCTAGAAGGCCAACTTATAAGCGCATAAACTCATTTTTTCACGGTTCGGGTATTATCAGTCAATTGAATGTGTTTCCTAAGCTTTCTTCTAAGCCCAGTAACAAAACTTCTTTTCGAACTAGAAATAGATTAAATAGTCGAAACGGAAGCTATCGAGTAGCGCACCAGTAGTCTAAAAGGAAGGTTGTAGTAAGGAGATGCGCTCAAGCTGAAAAAGCTACGATTCTGCTTGAACGGTCCAGTCCTATTGTCTTTGTTCTGTGCGCCTGTGCCGGAAGTCTTTGACTGTTAATTCCTTCTTTCCTTTGAAGGAACTGTTCTAGTGTTGAAAGCCAAAGGAGAAAGAGAAAATAGAGCTAGTTGTGAACCAGGAAAGTGATAAGACAGTTCGAGGGAGTAGTGAATCGGCCATTCCCACAAGGAAGAAAGTAAAGTAAGTAAGTAGCTCACCCCCAGCTTTATAATGGGCCGGTTTCGGTCCAATCCAATAATCTAAGTAGCGAACCAGAAGAAATTCCTGTAGTTGAATAGGCCTCGTTCGATAAGTTCAATCCTTTCAATATGTTATCTTTGCTTAGTCTCGCGAAGTAGGGGATTCCCGGATAGATACGATAGGCATGAAATGTAGAATAGCACGCCACGTTCTAAGCGCATAAACTTTCTCCCTGTCATGGTGTTAGCTCAGGTAGAACTCTTTCTCTCGGTTCCTGTATTTATGTAGTGAAGGGTGTGAAAAGGATAGAATCCAGCCGGGGAAGTAAATCTGGAAGATTGCCCTCACCACTTCAGTTCTCATAGAAGGAGAAGCTGTGAGCTAAGAAGAAGAAGGAAAGGTTCTATGTAATAAGAAGTTAGATTGATAGGAAGGTACTCGCGGGAAATGAACTCTAGTCAAGATGAAGTTGGTAGGTCCGGAGGGCGGGAACCAAAAGAAGAAGGGGGATCGATAGCCTATTGAAACTGGAGCAAGGAAGGACCTATCTGAAAGTGACTAGCTCGCTTTGAAACTGGAATTCTATAAGCAAGACCTATCTTCAAGAGTTCAGACTAGCTCGAGTTCAGTTCAACCGGGCTAAGGCGCGATTATGATTTCGGTTACGACGTCCTTATTTCATTTCTTCTATAGAAAGATCTCCGTATTTGTATTTCTTCACCGCTGAAGCACCTGGAGTGAGGCAGTTAGTTTATTAACTGAGTTAGGAGTGAATGTGAGTGAAACTCCGCTGGAGTGAGGGGATTTATCGGAATCTCGTTCAGAGTGAGGAGTCAATGAAGGTTTGCTTGTGGTTCTATTGATAGGTGTTTGCAATGGGCTTTCGTCTCAGGCTCAGGTAGTTCAGTCTCCGGTGAAGTAGGGTTAGATCAGTCTCAGGGTCCGAAGGAGATAGAGTTATGGCATTTCTAGGGTTCGAAGACGGTACTATTGATTTCATCAATACCAAGCGGGACTTTCTTAATGGGACATTCGAGAAGGAGCTGGACAGAGGAATTCGATCTTCAGCTAAAGGTACTCGAGGGTAAGGAAAGCCGTATAGTGAGTCAAGCTCAATTGTAGTTCCCTTTCCCCTATATGTGCGATTAGATTACCTTTCTCATTTGCTTAGTCCCGCTCCGTCTGTCCTTTCTTCCGTCTCTATGTCTATTTCTCAATAGGCAGTGAATGAACAACTTCTTATATAAGGATTTCTCGTAAGCGAAGAAACTTCTTTTCTAACTGGGTGAAGGCACGATAGCTACTGAACTAATGGGTGAGGGTACGACACTACAAGGCAACGAAGTTAAGAATAAGTTCTTCTGGTAGTCAAGGAGCAGCCAAAGGAAGGTACTCTCGGGAAAATCCATGTGAATAAGGAATGAGATCAGCAGGGTTAGGGAAGGGAGGAATTAAATCTTCTTCTTGAAAGCTGAAGGAAGTGTAAACTGTTCGAACGGCCGGTACTTAGCAACGGAAGTAGGAGGAGATCGAGCTAATCAGTCTATGTTGCTCCCGCTCAGGAAAGAAGACAAATTCGACCGAAGACCCTAGAGACCGTTGACGACAGCAGGCCGGGAAGAATTAAAACCATTGGTTGATCTCTACTATATACATGCAGCTGAGTCAACATCTACAGGAATGCATGCAGTCGATCCCACAAAAATAATTTTAGAATTTCCGCCTTTCATAATGATTGAAGTATGGAAGCATGGCTGAGAATGCATTCGATCGGACAAAGATGCGAAGTAAAAGAAAGAAAGTCGTTGTGAATAAATCGACTAAAATGGATTGATATTGGCACGATCCTACCTTAAATCAATCACTACAAGCAAAAGGAAGGTATGGGCCTAGGTAGGGATATTCGAATCGATCCAGCAGTCAGCAGACTTCATTCAACTCACTGTGAAAGCAAACCGGGGCAATCTGATCGGTATGAACCAACTAAGAAGGGGTTCGTTCTTCTTCCGGGTGTCCGCATCTCCACTTAATTGATTGACCTCGCAACCTTTCTTCACTTTCTTTGTTCAGAACCTCTCCCTACTGCGTAACCCCGCTTTGCATGGTTTACTTCTTCATTTCACTATCGTTCAGTGCCTTGCTTCTTCGACTTTTCGAATCAAAAGATCATGATTTCTACTGATTTCTATCCGGAAATGCGTGTACACCAAGTAAGGTCATTAAACCTATTTGCATGGGGCTTAAGCCCCGGCCTTTATGCCACTTAGGGACAACGAAGAAGCAACAACCAACAGCCAATAATCAACGGCCAATAACAGACAGGGAAGAACAACTACTTCCTTCTGTTCATACTACTTCCCAAGCAGCGCTCACCGGGATGAAATATTCCTCGTTTATCATCCGTCCACTGATAACAGATTATGTCTTTCAATGCATTCTCGTCAAAGAGCCTCGCTTCCCATAAAGCAGTTCTTTACTTACCGTTCATGTGCCACAACTGTGCCCCATTTACTCAATGCAAACGCGGCAAGGGTAGTTTACTTGCTCTTATGCAGCTAAGCAAGAAAGTCGATGAAACCGAAACAAAGCATAGGGCTCTTAGCTCAATCCATTGTCATCTAAAGCCCCGCCTCCCTTCTCCCCTACAGAGCTCTCATGCCAACACGTCACCCTCCGCGCCTCTCTCTACGGTCAAGAAGTTACCACCTTTCTTTCCGCCCCTCTCCCTTTTTATCAACTTTTGTTTCCCGTGGATCGCTCTTTCTATCGTTATCAATGGAATGCCCCTATTAGTAAAGCTTATGGGTTGCTATTGCGCTTCCCGTTCCCTTGTGTCATGATGGTTTACGGGCCCTTCACGAGCTCTGACACCAAACATTCAATTCAATAAACAATAAAGAAGTTCATAGAATGAAGGGGATTCTTTATCTTGTTTTACTCGTTCTTATGTTGTGGTTGGCCTTATCCGATCCGAATTTTCTATTCGTTTTATAGGAACACAAGAGTGAGAGGGCAAAATAGATTGAAATGGAGTAAAAAAGCGCTCTGATGAAGCTGATGAAGGTGGAAAGGGAGAGGAAAGCAGAGGTGTTCCGTTAACCTAATCCCTTGAAGCTGCATTGAAATAAAATCTGTATATTTACCTTGAGTGGACCTTCCTATCATGATAAGTAGTAGCACCGAAGCTCATGCTGTCATCAAGTTGAGGACTTCTTGAGGATTCCTTGCAACGGGACAGAGACTAGAGAGTCAAGACAGGTTAGATTTGAAGCTAACAGACCATGCCCAACACGACAAGGGGCAATTTTATTAATTCCAGGCCTTTGTGGATCCTTTGATTACGTAGTTCAGCTGATAATCAGGCTGCCGTCGTTCCCGCGGGAGGAGTGAACCAACCAATAGTGTTCGTGAATGGACCTATCTCTCCTTCCCCAATCACCCGTTTTGATAGCTTTTGCCCCATGCTGGCTTGAAAGATTTCATCGATTTAGATAGGTTCAGTACAGAAGGTGCCCCTTTCGATCGAGGTTCATCGACCTTTTTAGGATTCTTATGAGCGGGAATTGCTATTTTTAAAGCTTTTGCACGTAGGGAGAGATGAAAACTTTTTCATCGATATCCTGCTTGTGACTCCTAAAAGTAAGCTAAAATTGGTGGAAGAAAAGAAGGGAACTATAAAGTCCCGATTAACTGAATGGATCCTGATTTAACCACCTTGGCGCAGGGTTTATCAATAACCCCGGCACTGTTTATAAGGGTGTGGGACGAGAGAGTTAGGGTTTTATTAACTTGTCATTTAGAAAAACTAGATAGAATGCATTCACTCTGGTGTTCTTTAATTATGGAAATTCTCCTATCGCTTTCACTGTTCCATTAATAAGAGCGAAGGTGCTCCGCTGGTCTCTATCTTTATTCTTCTGAAAGGTGGGCTACAAGCAGGCAAGCATTACTGTTGATAGGGAAAAAGCTAGAAAGGGGACAGGGGTAAGAGCCTTGTGAGACCTAAATATGGTACTGAACGACCGAGATAGCAACCATTAGTCGCGCTTCGGCATCTTGTAAGCTGAACCTTAGCCATAACTCCATTGCATCGGGTCAGTCTACTTTACTTGATAGGAAGAACCTTCACAACAACGATAAACTACTGGCTAAACGAAACATGGGGCGAAGCCCGGAGCTTTAGCCTGTATTTCTGACTGGTTCTGGTGATAGAGTTTCATGAGCCAAGCATTAGTAGATCAAACTACTTGACTTGAGGGAGCGTAGCATCGTAGCTGTCATTCAAAAATGCTTACAAGGCCGGTACTGGGAGTGCCTGAGCCCAGAAATGGCAATGGAACGGGCGATCCTAGCTACTTTATCTTGACAGTGGCGGTAAACCCCACCACGGTGAATGAGAATGGTTTTCCTCTCCTATGAGATTTTTTTTTTTCAACCACTGGAGCTAAAGACGTGCCTTCTTCCTTGTTCACAGAAACCCTTTTCTAAAGAGCAAAGAGAACAAAAGCAAGAGCAGCTTTCCTCCCCGAGGGTAAAAGAAGACCAAGAAAATCTCGATTCAGCATAAGCAAGGAGTGTCCCATGAGAGTGATTTTTTCTGTTAAAAGTTGTGCGATTAGTGTTGCGACCATTTCCACGACCACTGTTATAGTTACGACCCCTATT